TATTAATGTGGAATATACCGAATTAGTTGATTCAAATTGGAATTCTCAATTCATCCATAACTGCATTAGTCGAAACAACAATTTTGATCAAACCACATAGTTTCGTTTGTTTACTTGTTGTGGGTCATGTATCGTCTCAAGATTCATCCAACGGAATCCCACTTACACTTACTTCGATTCTATTTAGATATGGTGTAGACATATAATGCTATTATACAAATCAAACTCTCTCCTACCTTGCCTCGGGTTTTCTATCAAACAAAAAAAGGAATTAAGGAATTTTATTTAAAGAATATTTTAAATAATATGAATTGAAATTGAAATAATATTCAAACAATATTATTCAAATAAGATTAAATGAAATATTAAACATAAAGAATTTCAATATTCTATTAATATAATAGAGCCAAAGAGGAGGTCTGGCCCATTTTTTCTCTCTCTCTCTTTTTTTTTTTTCTTAGTGATTTAGAATATAGTCAGTAGTCAGATGTAATAGAATTTCTAGGAATTTCCATCTCGGGATTTATGGTATATTCTACGTGGCTGTGTTGGTGTATTCTTTTCATTAAGATCCGGATAGAGGATTATTGTTTCTATTGATTTGATACGGATACGAAAACGGAATGCATCGACCGATTCGATTCTCTCTCCCTGTCCCAGATTTATACTTAATTGATTTGATTCAATCCATTGAATTGTGAGGAACCCTTACATATAAAAACTCATGGGTTCCTATACCCAAATTAGGAAACTTTGGACCTGTACTACCCCGGCCCCGGCTTTACCCCCGAGTTAGAAGTCTTGAAAGAATCATTTCAGACCCATTTCTAGGACTAAAGATCGTGATTTGGAATGACTTGAAATACTTATTTATTTAATGTAATAATAACACCTAGCAGGACCAACTAACGAGTTAGGTTTCGTGACAACAAAAAACGTTTCTTTTGAAGCAAACCTACAAAATGGGGCATAGTTTAATGGTAGAGTCGGCTGAATCGTAAATGATTTACAGAAGATACTTCGAATGGAATCATGCGTTGTCGAACGATTCGATAGAAAAAATCTCCCCATCCCAAAACCAACTCATAGAACATAGAAATAGAAGAGGGTGCGTTGATACATTTAGGACCAATTCATTGTCTCTAAAACAATGAATTGGGATTGTTGTTCTGCCAAAAGGCGATACGTCGGGGGATTCCTAACTCATCCAAGTTCAAATGGGCCCTAATCTTTTTAGATAAAGTCTGCATTGGTAGAATTGGAATGATGAACAAATTGGATTGGGTAGATTGGAATAAAAAAAAATAAGTTATAAGTTTAAGTATTGTACAGAAAAATGACTACTTGCTTTGCTAAGCCGGTTATACGAAGAAAAGCCTATTGTACAATGAAACTTACCAAAGAGCTTCGTTTTTGAAACTCTGGCTTTTCTACAAATACAAGAACAAGAATAGGTTCTAGATAATGTAACTTACTATTAGATTGAATTTGGATTTGATTTGGTTGGGTCAGGTTGGAGTTTTTCTTGAGCCAGGCTCATGTTATGATTTTGACTTCATAAATTGACTTGGGTATACCAAAGCAAAGGTGTATCACTAAATCTTGGATCATGGACAAATAAAAGAGGAAAAAGGCCGTATGTCATTCACAGACGAAGATTAATGAAGAAGAATGGGTTTGTTTATCCGAGATTTGAAAATACCGATCCGATTGGATCCATTGGAATAAATTATCGTTTTCAAGCCCCGAGGGGTCTCCGTGATCCTGTGGGAATGATTCCATTTCTATGGAACAATCAACCGGCCGGTCACACGCACTAATTAGGAAATGAATAAAAAAATGTATAGGGCTATACGGACTCGAACCGTAGACCTTCTCGGTAAAACAGATCAAACTTATTATTATCGAAATGATTCGAACTGTTTCAAAGACCCAACATGCGTTTTTTTTTTGCATTGGGCTCTTTCATTAACTGATAAAAAGATCGGCTAGTCCACCATATTTTTTCTTGACAGGAAGATAACGAGATGGCTCCATGCGCTCGGATTCATTATTTGAATTCTGATCCGGGAGCAATACCAAAGTGTTTCAAAGAAGGGTTACCCTGACGTAGGTCTGCCTCCGGCCTAGATCAACCTAAGTTAAATGGAGTCTCTATCAATCCGCCCCAAGAGTCAAATATGATACTTCATACACCTTAAAGTTCATAGGACGAAAAGAGGTTATTTTGAGGTCCTTATCCTCATTATGCCTAGCATTGAAGGGACTGGGTATTCACCTTATCAATGATCAAACCAATGATGGGTTCTATTTGGTACCTGAATTGGCACCTGAATCGGACCGAACAAAATATTTGTCAGGCTATTGTTCTCTTGTTCCCTCGAATCCATGGAGTAAGACATCGATTTCTCAATAAGATCAATTCTGTTGATTGTATGATGGACTCCTCTGAAAAAGCATTGGCGCGCGTGTAAACGAGGTGCTCTACCTAACTGAGCTA